AGTGATTGAAGCGAATCTAGCTCTCAGACGAGCTAGGACACGAGTAGAGGCTGCCAATGTTATTTCCTACTAGTCAATACATCAAAATAATCAAAAGAAGTTTTTTAGAAGTTCTTTATTATACACCACATTTAGATTCTGCCAATTGAAGACAATCAAGTCTAATCTGATACAACGAAAAAGGGAAGATGAGTAGAAAAACTTATTAGATACCATTGCATTGACTCCGGTATCTAATAAGTTCTACCTACTATTGGATTTGAACCAATGACTCCTGCCGTATGAAAGCAATACTCTAACCACTGAGTTAAGTAGGTAATTTATCACCGCAAAAGAAGACCCATCACCTCGGGGATTATAGATAGAATATTATTTCTAAGCAATACCAATCTGTTAACAGTAAACGGATCAGAGAGTTATCATGTGGGATTAGGGAATATCCATCTTGACAAGAAATTATCTATATGTTAAGATATCTATGACAAGGGCTATAGCTCAGTTAGGTAGAGCACCTCGTTTACACGTGCGCCAATGCTTTTCAAGGGAGCTTATTATGCAATGAACATAATTGATCTTATTGAAAAATCAATGTCTTACTCCATAGATTCGAGAGAACAATAGCCTGACAAATATTTGGTTCGGTCCGATTTTGGTGCGAATTTAGGTGCCAAATCAAATAGAACCCGTCATTGATTTGATAGTTGATAAGGTAAATACCCAGCCCATTCAATGATAGGCATAATGAGTATAAGGGCTTCAAAAAAACCTCTTTTCGTCCTATGAACTTTAAGGTGTATGAAGTCTCATATTCGATTCTTGCAGCGGAACGATAGAGACTCCATTTAACTTAGGTTGATCTAAGCCGAAGGCAGACCTAAGTCAAGGTAACCCTTCTTTGAAACACTTTGGTATTGCTACTAGATCTGAATACAAATAATGAATCAGAGCACATGGAGCCAGCTCATTATCTTCCTGTAAAGAAAAAATATGGTGGACTAACTGATCTTTACATCAGTTGATGAAAGAGCCCAATGCAACAAACAAAATGCATGTTGGGTCTTTGAAACAGTTCGAATCATTTCGATAATAATAAGTTTGATCTGTTTTACCGAGAAGGTCTACGGTTCGAGTCCGTATAGCCCTAATACATTCTATTTGTCTATTTTTGTATAGACATTCTAGTTTAGTATAGTTTTCATTTCCTCATCAGTACTTGTTTATAGACTGGACAGACCGTTGGTTGTTTCATAGAAATGAAATGAAAGCATTACCACATATTCATGTAAATACATAGGGACCTGAAAATCAAAAAAATAATTCATTCCAATGGATCTAATCAGATCAGTATGTGTCAAATCTAGGACAAGAAAAAGAAAGAAAATAAAATCGTTCGATGCATTAGATTGTGTTTACATATTCGTATTTGTATAAAATCAATAAAAGCAACGACGATCCTTTACCTGGATTTTAATGAAAAGAATACTTCGAATATGTTAGAAATCTCTAGACATCTTTTACCCCAAAAATATTATCGGTTTTGATAATAACTATGTTATATTTGATATTATTTTTTTGATAATATTTCATTATCTTATTTCATTTTATTATTTATACATTATATAACATTATATATTTACATATAATTTATATAAGATTATATAAGAAATATATATTTCTAAATATAAAATACAAAGAAATAAATATAAGGAAATAGCAAGAAAAAAACATAGTATTACGTTTCATAATTATGAAACATAGTTATAGTATTACTATTCATTAGAATACATTAGTAATAGAATATTCTATTAGGTTAGATTAGTATATTTTAGTATTTAATTAAATTACTTTTATTATTTAGAATCTTTTATTATTTAGAATTTTTTTATTTAATATTTTTTATATCTTATATCTATTTTTTTATAGAGAATAGAGAAAGCGAGACAAAGTGAGAGAGTTTTGTTTGTGTAAGAACGCCTTATGTCTACACCATATCTAAATAGAATCGAAATCAAAAATGGAATCCCGATTCCGTTGGATGAATCTCTAAACAAGACATGCCACACAGCAAACAAACTCTGAACTATGCACTTTGATTTGATTAAAATAAATTCTTGTTTCACCTAGGAAAACAAGTTCTGGATGAATTGACAATGCCAACCCGAATAATTCAGCATATTCCACATTAATAGGAGTACATTTATGTTTCTGCTTCACGAATATGATATTTTTTGGGCATTTCTAATAATATCAAGCGTTATTCCTATCTTGGCATTTGTAATTTCAGGAGTTTTAGCCCCGGTTAGTGAAGGACCAGAGAAGCTCTCTAGTTATGAATCGGGCATAGAACCTATGGGGGACGCTTGGTTACAATTCCGAATCCGCTATTACATGTTTGCTCTAGTTTTTGTTGTTTTTGATGTTGAAACGGTCTTTCTTTATCCATGGGCAATGAGTTTCGATGTATTGGGTGTATCCGTATTTATCGAAGCTTTAATTTTCG